GAAATTCGATGGAAGTAATGAAAAAAGAAATCGATATGAATGGGGCAGGAAGGGGGGGTAAATAAAAAAATAGTGGATAAAAGCTATAGAAAGTTATATACAAGTCACTACTCCCCCCCCCTTTTTGTATTTCCTTAATTGAATTCCGTTTGATTAGGGCGAAGTTCCTTAAAAACCTCCGCCTTCTTTAAAATATCCTGAACAGTTCCTGTAGGTTGAGCGCCCTTTTCAAGGAAATATAGAATAGCAGGAACGTTTAAATAAGTTTGATTCTTTATCGGATCATAAAAACCCACTTTCCGAAGATCTTTTCCCTCTCTTCGGGATCGAACATCAATTGCAACGATTCGATAGACGGCTCATTGGGATAGATATAGATGAACAATACCCCCCCTAGAAACGTATAGGAAGTTTTCTCCTCGTACGGCTCGAGAAAAAATGATTTGATTTGCAGTTTTGTCTATGTATGGAATTCGAATAAATGACAAAGGAATCCATAAAATCATCAAATCAATTAGACTATTATTTAATTAAGTCTTTTTTCTTCTTCCTTCCTGAAATGAAAAAGAAAGCATTCGTACTCATAACTCAAGTTGGATAACTATCAAATAGCTCAAAGGAAAATCTTTAGGCAATTTCATTTATTGAGTGGTCTTTACCCCTTTTTGTTTGTCTCCTTTCAAATCTATTTTGCTTCTTCGATCTGATTCAGTTATTGAGACAATTAAAATGGCGTTTCCTTGTTCTGGGATCCTTTATCTTTGTTTTAAATCATTGGGTTTAGACATTACTTCGGTGCTTCTTAATCCTTTCAAAATGGCAGCAACATACCCTTTTTGTGATTTCTTTCTATCAAAGAATCCTACGGACGGTTGATTCCGCGTGATACATGCACTTTGGATCGAAAAAGTTTGATCAATTCCAACATAATTTCCTTTTGAATTGGAAACTTGCTCGAATTGGATTCTTTCGATTTCTATCTCGAAGATATATTTACGAAGTTGTTCAATTTATTGATTGGCATTAACCCTAGATCCTCGCCCCGAGAAATGAATTAATACTTTCTTTTCTACTCGAGCTCCATCATGAACTATTTACATTACAACCCAACAAAAAGGGGAGTTCTTGTGGAATAGAACAAATGATGTCGAGCCAGGAGCACCTTCATTCCTATACAAAATGGTGGATGTAAGAATCCACAGCGGATCGTGTCCTTCAAGTCGCACGTTGCTTTCTACCACATCGTTTCAAACGAAGTTTTACCATAACATTCCTCTAATTTGGAAGCGGTATGGAGTTGATTCAATTATGGAATCATGAATAGTCATTGGTTCAGTTGATGCATAGACATTGTAATCTATACCTTTTTCTTCTCTATATATAGATGGGTAAAGATATAGATATCTAAAGATTTTTCTTTTCTGAAGAAGTCTTAGCAAGACCTCATCTTTAACATACATAAATAAAAATATAAATAACACGAAGAAATAAGTTCTTTTTGAATCTGCATCTTCAAGTGACTCAATAGGATAGATTGACCTATTTCCTACTTTTTCGAGTACCAAAGATTCAACTTATAGAAAATCATTAAAAATATTTAATTTCTAATTAAAATATATTCTATTTTGATTTTGTTTAACCTGGGGTTCAGGAATATTTCGGCAATCTAATCTTGCCATAAAGTGAATAAAATTTAAAAATACCCTCTGTCTAAATTATTACATAGATTTACAATTAATTCTTCATTAGATCCAAACACGAAATACCTAAAAATGAGATTCAAAGACAAAAATGGATCGGTTCCATTCCATATGGAACTTGATTGTTTGTTAATCAGATTCGGACAGACACAGATATTTAAATTAATACCTTCCGTTGCTAATTAATTCCTATCTACTCGCCCCATTCTATGGGAATGATCAGTCATAAATCAAAAAGGGATCCTGTCCAGATTACGACAAGACCTTGCTCCTATTTTTGATTTTTTTAGCCTAACTCATTACCATTAACAGAGTTAACCCTATTGAGGGAATTAAATTAGTACGAAGAACTTCCTCTTGTTTAGAATTAATTCATAGATCTATAGAAAAATTAATAAAAAAATGAAGAATTAAGCTACCCGATTTACGGGATAGCGGATATAGATTCTTTCGTATCTCGATTCAAAACGCATCCAAATTCAAATAAATATGCAACGGAAGGTTTTTCTAAGCAACTAACCCCTATAAATAGGAAGGGAATGCACATCTAATTGCCCGACTTTTTTTTTTTGAATTCAAACTCTTGTGGGCCAGGTAAGATGGGAACATGGATCACAAATAGATTTAGTTACATTTGCGTGTTATTTGAACACGATTCAATTTGTGAAAATATATATAATTCATTCATAGAAGATAAAAATCAGAAACAAGAATTACATTCCACTTAACATTAGACTTTAAACATAAACAAAAAAATTGTTAAAAAAAACAATCTTTATTCGAATAGATTGGATATGCTC